CCATAAAAAAACACCAATACTTAAATCGGCTAGAACAAGGCGATATCCAAAAGGAATTACTAAAGAACTTAGTAGAATTGATGTGACTGCTATGGATGGTCCGATACTGAATAAACGAGTATCTCCTCTTGATGGAAGAAGATTCTCTTTGAAAAGTAATTTTGTACCATCTGCTAAAGCTTGAAGAATTCCCAAAGGCCCGGCGTATTCAGGGCCAATACGTTGTTGTATCCCCGCAGATATTTCTCTTTCTAACCAAACAATTACTAGTACACCGATTGTGATTCCTAATACAGGAGTAAAAATAGGGACAAGCATCCATATGATCTCATATACCTCTTTTAAGGATTCCAATCTAAAAAAAGAATTGATAGCTTGTACTTCTGTTGTATCTATTATCATTTTAACGATCAACTTCTCCCATAATGATATCTATGCTACCTAGTATTGTCATAATATCAGCCAATTTCATTCTTTTAACTAATTGAGGAAGGATTTGCAAATTGATAAAACCCGGTGGTCGGATTTTCCATCTCCAAGGAAAAACACCCTTATCTCCTATCAGAAAAATTCCTAATTCTCCTTTTGGGGCTTCGACTCTCACATAAAGTTCTTGTTTTGACAATTCAAAAGTAGGAGAAGGTTTTTTACTGATAAATCGATAGTCAAAATCATTCCATTCGGGATCCCATACTTTATCAAAGCGCCGGATTTCTAAATTCTCATAGGGCCCCCCCGGAATTCCTTCTAAAGCCTGTTGAATAATTTTTATTGATTCTGTCATTTCACCGATTCGTACTAAATAACGAGCTAATGAATCCCCTTCCTTTTGCCATTGAACTCCCCAATCAAATTCATCGTAAGACTCATAATGATCAACCTTTCGAAGATCCCATTGTATTCCGGAAGCTCGTAGCATTGGTCCCGATAAACCCCAATTAATTGCCTCCTCTCCGCCAATAATGCCTACTCCCTCAACTCGCTCTAAAAAAACAGGATTCCGTGTAATAAGTCTTTGATATTCAGTAACTCTTGTTAAAAAATAATCACAAAAATCCAAACATTTATCTACCCAGCCATAAGGTAAATCAGCAGCGACTCCTCCAATACGAAAATAATTATGCATCATTCGCATACCGGTAGCAGCTTCGAATAGGTCATATATCAACTCTCTTTCTCGAAAAATATAGAAGAAGGGGGTCTGTGCGCCAATATCTGCCATAAAAGGGCCAAGCCATAACAAATGCGAAGCTATACGACTTAACTCTAACATAATGACTCTGATATAGCTGGCCCTTTTAGGCACTTGAATATTGCCTAACTGCTCTGGTGCATTTACAGTTATTGCTTCAGTGAACATAGTAGCTAAATAATCCCAACGTGTTACATAAGGTAAATATTGTATAATTGTTCGGTTTTCCGCAATTTTTTCCATTCCTCTATGTAAATAACCCAATATCGGTTCACAGTCAATAACATCTTCACCATCTAGAGTAACAATGAGTCGAAGAACACCGTGCATTGATGGGTGCTGAGGGCCCATATTGACTATCATAAGGTCATTTCGTGTAGCTGGTGCAGTCATAGGTTTTTTCCCGATTCATTCTTCCATGAATTGCTGAAAGCGAAAAGAGGTTCATCAAAATTTAAGCGAAAATTCAAAACGACTCTTCAAATTAATGATTTTTTGTTTCTCGAATCTCCAACTGTCCGATTAATTCTTTATAACGTACTCTATTTTTTTTTGACAAATAGGCGAGCAGCCGTTGACGTTTTCCTAGAATTTTACGCAGACCTCTCTGAGATAAATAGTCTTTTTTGTGCAATTCCAAATGTGAAGTAAGTCTCCGTATCCTATTGGTGAAACTCACTACTTGAAATTCAACAGACCCCTTGTTGTCTTCGTTTTCCTCTTTCAAAATAATTGCACTGAATGGATTTTTTATCATAAAAAAAGCTCCTTCTACCCTTTAATTTACATATAAAATATATTATTTGATCAGTAATAATAATATTAGTCATTTTAATGTAGTAATTAGTATACCCAAGAATTTTAATTTTAGTTAGACAGGGATAAAAAAGTAGATGGTACGTTTTTACACTTACAACGTCAAATAATTTAGACCGAAAATTCGGAATATTCCATATATTCGTTTATTTTATAGATTTTATACAAACAAATTGATACGTCATTGACTTAGTTATAAATAAAAAAGATCTAATATTAGACTGGGACGTAAGACAGGGCATATGTGCATCTGTTTGCTTTTCTATATGGTACAGAATATATAGTAAAAATGTACCATCAAACAATTTTTAATTGTGGATATATTCTTAACAAACTAAAACGGCTTCCATTATTGGTATTAAACCAATATCTATTCATACAAGCTAAGTCTTCTAATCGATAATTAGGCCAAAGAAATAACTTTAATTTATTTAATTTAATTAATTCATTTTTATCTCTATCAAGATGCTTTTTTTGATCCAAAAAAGGATTCCTGTTTTTTATGTTCTTTTTGTTACAAAATACTCGATTTTTATCCACACTATTTATATTCTTTGAGTTGAAAGAAATTAAAATTCTCAATTCTCTACGACGTCTAGATGATAAAATCTTTTCAGGAACGATAAAATCATAATGTTTTTTGTCTCTCTTTCGAATTATTATTTGATATCTTGGGATAGATTCATCCAATTTATTTTTATTGATATATCTTTGTTCTCGATATCTTTGAGGAGTTTGGTACTTACTTTTATGAACCAACGATATACCTACGGTTTGATATATAATAAAGTATCCGTCGTTTTTTACAGACAAACGAATGGGATCGATAAAAAATATCCCCTTTTTATTCAATTCCATAGGAGTCAATTTTTTTCGAATCACCATTATATCCAGATTTATTTCTTTCCTTTGAATAGACGATATAGTAGTATCTCTTGGATTTATCAGTCCAAGCAAGTAACAATATATCTTGATATTATTGATCATTCTTTCAGTTAAATTCGGAATTAAACCATCATCGATTATCCATTGAAAAAGCAAATAGTGTTTCCGTAAGAAAATTATTTCTGGTCTCATCTTATTTCGGATCTTATATTGTTTTTTCATTTTATCTTGGTTTTGTGAATATGATCCAAGGCCTCTTCGGCCCGCGGGTTCTTTTTCTTCTTGATTTCGATTCATTAATTCAGAATATCTTTTTTCATTCGATGGTCTAAAAAAATGGAATTTTTTCTTTTCATTGATGTTTTTCTTTTTATTTAAATTTAAAAGAAGTAATTTGCTTGGTATAATCCATGGTTTTAGTTTGTATACATTATAAAGTGGCACAAATTCTGGGAAGAACGGAAGTTTCATATTTGTTGATATTGGGTTTAGGATTTCTTCATTCATTTCCATCCAATCAAAAAAGAGTTTCTTGTCATTGATTGGATTTATTTCTAAATCTTGATGAATCATCAGATAAAAAATATCGTTTTTATCCATTTTCTCAATTTTTTGGTAATTCTTACTTCCAAGCTTAGTATTTATATTACTGCTATAATCCATTTTGGTCCAGGCCTTAATATCTATTTTTTGTCTTAGAAAAAAATTTAGAATTGTCCAATCAAAATATTTTCTATCTGGATTTTTTTGCATATACATAATATCGCCCTTTTCTAGATAATGATTGATGGGAATTTCCTCCAGGCTTTCAAATAAATTTTGTTTAGAATTGTTGTAATTAAAAGTAATTTTTTGGTTGTTATTTAATTCTGATGGTGATCCATAAATAATATATGAGGACTTCTTAATTTCAGAATTAATAGATTTATATGATAAAAGATTATATATATAGTATTTTGGAAAATTATCTTTTTGGTTTGGTAATGGATATACTTTAAAATCCTTTTGTTTTTTGTGATAAAGTAATTGATCTTTTTCATACGAATTCCATTTTGTTAAATCTTTATTTTGGGTAATACCACCTTCATTTATTGTAGTTCGCCATTTTTGTGGTATTAATTCAAACCATCTAATCTGAGATAAATTGTATTGATAATGACCTCTTAACCAGTTTTTCCATTGATTCGTTTCAGAACTTGAAGTATGTCTTAATTCGGAATGAAATATTCCTTGTGTTACAAAATAATTTTTTATTGCAGTCTTAAGAAAAACGGGAGTTCCGTGATACTCAAAAATAGATCTTAACTTATACAAATTAATAACTTGGGTTTGTGATAATTTGTAAAATACATATGCTTGTGATAAAGAGGATAAGTCAAAAAAAATATGTGAATTCCTCTTACTATTCTTAATATTGTAAAGTTCACTTTTTAGAGTCGAAATAAAGTTAATTTCTTTTTTGTTTTTTTTTTTTTTTATTTCTTGGTTTGTTTTATTATTGTAAATGTATTTATCAAAACAAAAATTTATTGATTCAAGAACTAGTTGTGTAGGAATTCTGGCAATATGAATGATACATAGAAAGATATCCATGTATATTCTTTTAATGAAAATTTTTATAAACAAATCTAATTTATAGATTAATCGATTTCTTCTTTTTTTTATTTTTAATATTTTCCAAAAAATTTTTGGTGATTTTTCTTTTCCATTATAACTATAACTTGTTTTGTTAGGACTACTTCTTTTCTTGGCGTTGCTGTTTTTTTCTTTTGTAAGACTCTTTGTTTTCTTTCTGATTGTGCTTGTTCTATCAGCCAGATTTTTAATTTTTTTTTCTCTCAGTGAATAATTTGTATTATCTGTAGATTTTATTTTTCTAAACGAGTCGTGAATTATCTGATTCCTAATTATAGAATCTTTTTTTTGGTTAGTTTCGCCGGGTTCATACACCTTTCTCAATATAAATAATCGAGTTGGATGGACTTTTAAGAGTTCTTTTTTTATTTTTTTTATAAACAGAAATAAATTTATATTTTTTGTTCTTTCTTTTAAAACGCTTATAACTCGAAAATGATTATTTTTCGTTTTTCGAATTTTTTTTTTAAGT